TGCTGCTATTCTATCTATTTGTGCATCAAGTTCGAAGAAGATCTCAATCTATAATGAAGAAATGATAGTAGCTCGTTGTTTTATAGGCTTTATCATATTCAGTCGGAAGAGTTTAGGGAATACTTTCAAAGCAACTCTCGACGAGAGAATCCAGGCTATTCAGGAAGAATCGCAGCAATTCCCCAATCCTAACGAAGTAGTTCCTCCGGAATCCAATGAACAACAACGATTACTTAGGATCAGCTTGCGAATTTGTGGAACCGTAGCAGAATCATTACCAATGGCACGCTGTGCGCCTAAGTGCGAAAAGACAGTGCAAGCTTTGTTATGTCGAAACCTAAATGTTAAGTCAGCAACACTTCCAAATGCCACTTCTTCCCGTCGCAACCGTCTTCAGGACGATCTAGTCACAGGGTTTCACTTCTCAGTGAGTGAAAGATTTGTCCCCGGATCTACGTTGAAAGCTTCTATAGTAGAACTCATTCGAGAAGGCTTGGCGGTCTTAAGAATGGTTCGGGTAGGAGGTTCTCTTAAGAATAAATAAAGAAGACAAATAGAATCTAATTCATGTTCGTGCTAACAGAAGAGCCAATAATATAACAACCCCAAAAAAAGTAATGCAAAACAGGGCTTGGATCAAGGATGGGCCCTTGGTCACACACAAAACCTTTCTTATATATAACATTTGAATTTCTCAGAATGTAATTTTTTATTATAAAGATGTTAGAACAACTAGCCCATTGGGTCGAATTTTGTACCGAAAACAACAAGGTTTTTTATTTCTTTCTGATTCTCGTTTGTATCCTAGTGCTCTTCTTGATATATCTTTTTCTAGCCTTGGTTATCCATCGAAAAGATAGAAAGGCACTCGAAAAGATTGCTGTATCCATGGGGGTTGATGTTCTATTCAAATATTCTTGGAGAGGAGTTGAACTCAAGATCAGTCACCCGACTGACCGTTCTAAGATACCTCCTACTCAGGGAAACCAGCCCCCGTCCCCGCCTTTAGGAGATTGAGCAGGTAAAGTGAACCCGTACCCCGGACGTACTCAGGGGCAGCGTGAGGAACCGGGTTTTATTAAAATATTAAAAGTAGTTACGATCAGAAGTCAATTTGAAGTCCATGTAGGTGTGGGCCAGACCGGTGTCCATCCCGACCACGGGATGTTGGGCTTCAACTTCCCTTTGGCCTTTAGTATAGAAAAAAGGTGCTTGAATTGAAAGCTTCGTACTACGGACTAACTTAGCCATGAATTTATCATCCAAGGGTCAAGCCCTTACATAATAGTCAGTGGGAAATCGGTAGCCTTTTCTTCAACTCTGAAGAAATGAGTAATGCTTCCTGCGAAAGAAGAGGATCACTTGCTTACATACGTGATTATGCAGCTGGCCCATTAGTGGGTTAAATTCCTGCTTGTCTTTCATTTTGAATTGAAAGAGTAGTCTCGAGCCGCGCTCTTCTGCCATGCGAAGGGAAGATCGGATTGAACGGCTAGCGAACTCCGGCAAGAAAACGACGAAATAGCTCATAGCCCGGGTTACTTCTCTTACTTATTATTTATGGGATCCCCCTTGGCCCCCTTTGGTCTGAAATAGCCGTACGCACTCTGGAGGTAGAGCCCAAGAATCCTATCTTTTTTGTTGAGTGGAAGTAGGAATGGAGTGGCTCATGCCAGACCGGAGAGATCATACTTATCGGCTAGCTCAATCGCAAATCGGGCATCCCCATGATATATTCAGCCAGCTTGTTAGCTCAGCCTCTTGCAGACCCTCGGGACTCGACATTCTTATAGGATTCCATTTCGTCTCCACAAGTTAGCCTGTCTGCCTGCAAGGCCCAATCGAAGCAGATTGTCCCCGACCTTAAGGGTTCCGGATAGCGCCCCTTCACTTGTAGTTTCGCTACTCTAGGACATCAACACCAACTCAGGCTCCAGCCCTAACTTCAGCTTTAGATGAAACTTATAATTAGGCTTCAGCTCCAGCTCTAGCTTAGGCTTCAAGCATAGAATTAGGCACCAGCCTCGGCCTAGGCATCGGCTTCCTTCTTCGTAGTCTTCTTCTTCCCTCGGATTCGGCATAGCCTTCTTCAGATTATTCATCCTTGTCTTCGTCTCTGTCTACCAGATCGGATCCAATCAAAGCTGTTCGTCCCCCTTCTCGACGTTCCCTTCCCGGAGGGTGGCTCTTCACTTGGTGTTCACTATTCTAGGGTCTTGGCACTAACAATGGCACAGACTTTCACTTCGACTTAGTCCTCAGCTCGTGAATCTGGCTATCTAAATATATCCGGATTCCTTTCTGATGCGCCTTATGTTTCCAAAAGGTAAGACTTTCCCCTTCCTTTCTAGGTACGTGGGTGTTAGCCTGCCGGATATAACTCAATCGATGCGGTTCGTCCCCTTCCTCCAGCCCTTCCAGCGCTTCTGGATGACCCTTCGTACCCGTATTCAGAATTCTACCTCCGCGGATCTCCCCTCCTTCTCCGAAAGCTTTACGAATCAGACAGGGCAATTCCTTACTTTCACTTCAGAATCTGGTACTTCACCTGGGGTTAGGCTTTTCAACTGGGCCAAGGGGAGAATGAAAACTTTCACTTCGGAAGGAGGAATGGCAAGTAGAGTTCCCACTGCAGCAGTTTCCGAATCAGGGATGTTAAATTACTTTTGTCTCAGAATTAGACCCATTTGTTACCCTTTTTGGAATAGTTGGGGCAGAAATGTAATAAATAATAGGCTGCTCGATCTGCTGTTCCGGCAAGCAGCCCTTTCGCTCGTTCCCTTGGGGCTTTTGGGGGCCAACCTGTTCCATATGAGCAGCAGGAGCATAAGCCCCCCGTGTTCGCAAACTCTCATGTAAGGGACCTACTTTCCTTCACACTATACCTTCCGGAGTGCTTATGGAATATCCTGTTGAGTGGGTTTGATGCTAATAAAACAGGAAGGAGCCCAGCAGCTCCCCTTTTTCGGGATAAAGTAACGAAATATGGTAGGAATTGATCTATATATGTATAAAAAAGAAGTGAAAACGAAAGAGTTGGTGTCGCACGTACTGATAACTCTATCCCGCGCTGAAAGCGAGAGGGACGGACGAAACTATGCTTCACCCACTTTAGTCTTTAGTGGTTGAACAGCTGAAAGCTAACTTCAACTTATCTTTCTGATTGACTGCTGTTTCCATGCTTGTTTTTGAGACCGGGGCTGCTATTCTTATATTTGATATTCGAGTTACCCTGTGCGCTAGTTGACTATCCAATATTGGCCGACCGACGGATGGGCTCCCTTAAGGGCGGAGCTCACCAACTGGGTGGCGTGGAAGGGGGATATTTAGCTATGTGCGGGTAGAGCTGCTCCTGCTCAGTTGCCACTGGATATCCACATTTATCCCCTAGAGCTGCTGTTCATTCCTCCCCCCATCGGTTGAGTGTTTTCATTCCCCCGGGCCTTATTGGAAAGTCGGGGCTTCCCCTCCTTTTTCCGAGGAAACTACCCTTGCCATAGCTACCCCCAGCCAAAAGGCCATAGATAGGCTTTTGGCCCTAAAGCTACGGTTAAGGCCCCAGCCAATTCTGAATCTGAATAAAAAAACAGTTGAACTAGAGTTTTCCCCTACTTGTATGAGTGGGGCTCGCGCTATAAATTTAAGTAATTAATTGGCCAACCGCACCTAAGATGACTGAGAACAGGAACTACCCGATCAAAGAGTCTTCCTTCTGCGCCTGGGCCTTCCCTTAAGATGAGAACAAGAGGGGTGAGCTTCACCTGAAATCATTTCCTAGGATTGAGGTTGATTGGCTTGTTCAAGGCAAGGCTCGACGTAGTTGAGTTGTTATGGGTAATCTCCTATCTAAGATTGAGGCTAAGCTCCTGTTCTGGCTCGGTCTTTAACCCATTTAAGGTTAGCTTTGGTATTTAGCCATTGAGGAGAGAGGGGTATATTAGAATTTTCGGTTTAGTGAGAATAGCTCTAGTCTGAGAGCTTAAGCGAAAAGTTAAGAGTATGGGCGGGCAAGTTTAGGCAAAACTCAATATCACATTAGGAAGTGCAGTAGTTAGCGGGCTCCTTTCACTTTTATGTTGATGGATAGGCGGACTTCACTCCCATTGATAGCATGGGATATGATCACAAGAGCTGATTCAATCGGGTTCACATCATCGGGTATGATCACTGCTAGCAATCCAGTTAGTTAGGTCTCTCTTATACAGTCTTAGATAATATCTAATCTGATCAGATAACGGAATTCAATTAAACCCGTTGAACTGTTCTCTTAGAGAAGTTCATATTCATATATCCCGCTGACTGGCTTATAGATTAGAGGTTGACTCAGGAGCTTCCTAGTATAATGTCTACTAGGATAGATTACTCATATAGCGCGTCTTCCTATAACGAGCTTAAAAAGATCCCAGGTTACTCCTAAAAACAAGGCTTAGGAGGGTTGCTGACTACTAAAGGGTAGCTTGCTTACGCACCAGGGATTTTAGGATTAGCTGGTGACTCTAGAAAGGGTTTAATAAATAGAGGCTGACTTGCTCGCAAAAGGGTACAACGCTGGTAGGCTATATAGGGATTTACGGATACAAAGGTTGGATAAGGTTAGCTTACTCCTCTCCTACTCTAGCATTTGGATACAGAGAACGACTATCCCGCTGGATCTTCTGTTGATGCTTAAAGGCTGGGCTATAGGCGGACTACATAACCTTACGAGTGATTAGCTTAAACTTGGGACTGATAGCCATACTCTAAAAGCTTGCACCAGGTCTCTCACTATACCCCGGGATTCTCTAGCTCTTGCACGCTTACTTTATCCTATGGTCTCTCTCGGGGCAAGGTAAGCTTTCTCTTATTGCACGCCTACCTTTCTTTGTAAGGGGTTTTGGGATGAGGATAATTAGTTTGTAATTAGCACTAAGGCAGTGGAAGCAGAATCCGTTGATGAATGCTTATATATAAAAAAATAAAGTAAAAACTAGGATAAGGTTTTGTAGAATAGGTAGGGCACGGCTCTTCTCTCAAATAATCCTATCATCTATGTCTTCGTCCGAGTGGATTTCCCATGGTATGAAAAGTAGGGAATATCTATATTTACATAAAAGAATTTGTGGACGGATGCCCTTGATCAGGAAGTCGAACATATGCCCGTATAGGTAAAATACAATACGTCGATCATACTAAAATACAGGACGGACTAGAAGGGACCTAAGCAGTCCTTGATTGGGAGATTTCATCCCTTCAATAGCAGCCCTTGTACTGATTTTAAGCTCTTCACTGGCGCCTTTGTATGTCTCAACTTGACCTCTTATTGCCGGTTATAGGCTTGGTTGTCGGGCCGGCAGTTCAAAAATGTTTCGGATACAGCCCCAACACGTCTTTCGTCTAATCGGGAGAAAAAAGGAAAAAGGCGTTATTGCTGTGCTTCCCTTCCCAGTCACCATTCCGACAGGGAATGAAGCGAGGTAGATCTAAGAAGCTTGAAACTAGGCAGCAAAATAAGGAAGAGTGGCTTACCGCAGGCTTTTCAAAACAAATACTTCAAGAGATATCGGCTAAACGAAAAGGGGATTTGTGCTTTCCTCTTAAAGTAGGGGTTGGACCAAGAAGATAGGTCACAAGTGGCCTTACTCTCTTTGTTTCGGAATGAGGATGGGAAGGCCTTCCACTCCAATAAATGATAGGACAGCTTTTGGTGCCCTACTCTCGCGGAACGGAAGGAAAGCCACAGAATAAAGTTTGCTACTAGAAAGGAAAGAAAGAGAGGGAGACAGAGAAGGGATCCTAACGCATTCCCATAGTTATATTCACCTAGAGACAAGACTATGTCACAAGATAAGACAATAAAATAATACAAAAAAGAAGATAGTCTGATAGATAGGAGAAAGAGAGGAGTCTAGAGCAACTACAGGAAACTATTAGACGTTACGCTCCTACCTATAGATAGGAGGAACTTCCCTGACTCTCTGTCTCTGCATCCTGACCGCTTCTTGCTATGGGACTAACGGGAGTGCCCGCATCTTGCTGTGAACTAGAATCTCCTACTCACATTTTTAGATTCCTCCGTGCTTATCCCCTAATGTGTCGTCCTCCATGAATGTGGCACTTGTCTTGAAGAGGGTGATGAAAAACCATTAAATTAAGGCTCTCACCGGAGCCCAGGGGCAACACTTACATAAGCCACTGTCAACCACTGTAATAAGAGCAATGGGATACACGACAACGAGCGAATCTCTTTCCCACCCGAAGCTTTAACTGAACCTCTATACCCGACAGAGGAATGACAGCGGGAATGGACCTTAGCAACCCCCTTCTCCTTCCATTGCAAATACTTATATAGATGGAAATGGTTCCCTTCCTTGAGCAGGAATGCATGAGTTGTTAATCCGTATATGAGTCCCCTCACTTCCTCATGTAAGTCAATGTTTCCCCCTCTAGGAGGAGAAATCTCTTTCTCATAACTTCGCAAGCCTACCTGACATTCCCTTCTATCATTCGTTCCTGGATAGCTGTGGTGTTCCAAGAGACATATGGAAGATTTCGAAGCCTGCTCTGTGATGGGAGGTGAGGCTGTTCAAGGAAGTATCCTTGGGGAAGGCCGGGCAGTCAAGCGGGCTTAAGAGAGATTGAGATTCTATTCTTCGGGAAGGGAAGTTGTTACGAAAGGTTCTCAGTCTTTCGACTTCCTCATCCATATGAGGACCGGTTTTTTTTGTTCTGGCTTGTAGCTTGATAAAGGGCGGATGGAAGGATAGCTGGAAATTTAATTCCACTTAGAATTATAAGGAAAAAAGTCTCAGTATCTAATGAACCGAACGCTTCAGCCGTGGAACAAAGTAACTGCTGGACCAATGTGTTTGTGCCAAATCAAAAGGCAATGACAATTGTCTCAGGAGCAATCCCTTTCAGTTCAAATTCCGAGCTTGCACAGCACAGGGTATATCCCACTTAAGGGAATGGGGGGCAAGAAAGAATAGATTAGAAGCCCCTTGAAGTTTCCTTTATCTATCCTTTATTTGTGAATCCCAAGTGGGAGTCAAATAGGAGAATATGAGAACACTTGAGAGTCTTTCTATTACTTCCTTGCTTACCTGGCTCACTTCGCAACAAAGAGAAGTAGTTTATTTGCTTGCTTAGCTCGAAGATGCCAACTTCGTTCACTTACGTCTCTCGTTTACTTGTTAGCTAGCCCTATTCCTCACCTTTGCTTTGAGGGTATCTAAATATACAGTGGTGTGCTCGTTAGAGGATGCTTTTTTAGTTAGCTAAGCGACTACCTTAGTTGAAGGTGGGAGAGCAGCAAAGTCTCTTATCTTCCCAAAGAAGGCAGAAATCGAGATGTGAGAAAAAGAATAGCTATTCACTCTCCAAAGCCCTAATAATTCTTTCTAGCAGATGTGAAGAGAGGATTGTTGACAATTCAATAAGCACTGCAATACCCTCTTACGGAATGATCTCGGTGTTCTCGCTATGTCGTCAATCTCAGTATACGGAAATGGTCTGACCAAGAGGCATCGATCTGGAGTGGGTCTTGCATTGCCGGATGACAGGAGCCCTTCACCTCCACTCTTCAATTATATCCATACCAGGTGAACACAGATGATCGACCTTCAGTGCCTGGTCAACCATTAAAGAAGAGAAGAGGAGCGGAACAATGAGAAGGAGTTCGTAGCCCTCCAACCAGAACTAATCAACCCGCCTCTTCAACATCTCCATTTCCCATTCCATCTCTGGGATCCAATGCTTCTTCACCGGGCCCGCCCGATCCCATTCCAATGCCTAGCCCGAAAGCATGGAATCACCATCATTCTCCATATGACCCGATAGCAACACCAGGATCCCAATCCAAGTATTTCCTCTCTCCTGGCAAAGAAAGGAGGGGAGAACCCCGGTATCTATCTACTGGTCACCCAAATGAAAGCTCCTGCCCTCAAATGCTTCCCAACGAGAGAAGCTAAGGGAGCGCCGTTAAGGCCGGTTGTCCAATCAACGGAAATGGGAGTCAGTGACCTAATGGAGGTACTGAGCCCAAAGCTGGATCTAATGTCTTCTGTTCCAGGATCAAATGCTTGGGAGGCAGCCTCTGCATCTGCATTTCCATTCCCAGGGAGCTCAAAGCAATCAAGTGAATCCTTGCCATCAGGACCAATCCCTAGCGCCCAAGCAACGGCAGCTAAGAACCTTTATTCGAGACCATTAGTAGGTAGCACGTCGAGGTTCCAAGCCGAACCAAAGCAATCTATTTATCCGAACCAACTAGCGATCAAATACCAGCCAAGGATTCCACTCTCTCTCCACCTGAATCGACGGTTTAAATATCTTAGTAAGATATATCGGTTCAGCCAGCTAGCTGCATGCCGTATCGGGAAGCGCTGATTCATTCCCCCGATTGTGGAATTTCGACATGTTTGTGGTGAACGAGGAGCGGACCTACGTCTAGAAGAGAATACCGGCTAGGGTGTGAGCACTTTTATACTACGGAAATAACAGGCATACCAACTTGATCGTTACCGGTCATCAATTCAACCTCTCGTACGAGTAGGAGTGCTTGGTCTTCTACTTGAGCGATGGGCTAGAAGCCCGAGCGATACCTTATATATATAATTATAATAATCTAGAATGAAAAAATCCCGGGGTATGTATGGATCCGTGATCCTAATATGAATGGAGGAAGTGCGCCTAATAGGTAGGAATGGCAGGGTTAACAGCAATGGCTGGTTAAAGAGTCTTTGATGCAAAAAAAGTGCTTCTCCTCAGAAGATGAGTGGAGGAAGAATGAATGGATTGGTTGATGCACAACCGTATTCAACCTCTGATCGCTCCTCTGTGTAAGGAGTGTTCGATTCTTATCTTTGTGGGAGTTACTCTGATAATGAACGGAATGATGTTTACTCATTGAGCACTCCCGGATGTAACACATATGCCTTCTCGTAGAGCACTCCAGAAGCTACCCTGAAGCCTGATCGTGCTTGGAAAAGGCATTTCATTGACCGAACCCGACCCATCCCATCGAGAGTGCGAACTGCGCTTTATTCGCTTCATAGCTGGCTTTGCATAGGAACCTCCGATTGAGCCCGCGGAGTCGCCTTACTGCTTGAGTGAGTAAGCATTCCAGATTGTTGAGCTTGGCTCACTTCAGCTTCAGAGCTGGCTATTGCTTGCTTAGAGGAGGAAGCAGGCGTTGGTACAGAAGCGGCATATGGTGCTTCCCGCAATGGAGCTAGCACCCTTAGATTCCTCTCTATACCCAAGAAGATTGGAAACACTCTGTGGAACTGAAAGTGGCGTATTGGAGACTGCACAGCAAGTGGCGTAGTGGAGTGAGCGAGCATCTTATTTGCCCAAGAAGATGGATGGGATAGAGGAAGCTTCCTATTCTCTGTAAACAGAAAGGGAAGTTGTGCCCAATGACTGGAATAAGCTAGTACCATAGATTTTTAGCTATGGACTACTCCTTAAGCTAGAGGAGACTTGTTTGTCTGGGAAAAATAGTCATTCTAGACCCGATTGGAAAGATTGAATTGAAAGCAAGAACATAGACCTGACGAGAAAGACCCACATTTATAATATTAACTTATGATAATCAAAGGGAGTCGTGGTTACGGGTAAGGTTAGGAAGGGCGGGAAGGACTTCCTTACTAGAAGAGGATGGTAAAGCCATATGTGAAGCTGAGGCAAAGACATTTTCTCTTGAAGATTTAGCGGAAATAAAAGTCTAAAGTGCCTTACTGTGCGAAAACGCATATTTTACTCTCTGGCCAAGTCTGGAGATAGACCAGGAAAGACATCTTCAAACCTGCCCGCTGACACTAGTACTGAAGACTTACTTGAAAGTGGTACTGGCTAGTGGACTGATGGAGATGGAAATGTCTTCCTCGCGGGATGTGAGACTTAAAGAAGCAGGGGATTACTTATGTCTGGAAATAGCATAGTAGAAGTGCGTCCAGAAGGATATTACAGAAGGAGCGAAAGAAGCTCGACTGATTAGAGAGGAGCGGAAGTCGATCCAAAACTGTCCTCGAAGTCTGCTGCCAACCTTGTTGCCTTAAAGAAAAGGTTTTTCGCTACTCCCTCGGTCCTTAACCTTAAAAGGATGGTCTAAAAGAGCTAAAAGAGTGGGATGCCTAAGGGCTGGCACACGTTCTTTCCCGTCCCGCTATTCCTTGGTCGAGGAATACGGAATATCCGGTGTTACAACCGATTCTCCTATATTAGCTAGTCGAAGATGGTTCTGCATCCTATTCTAAGATAAGACGATAGTAAGGAAGTGAACGGTTGGTTCGAAGAGGGAAGTGGCTAACTAATATAAAGCAAAAGTAAGCAGTAGATCGAGAGAATCTTGCAAGAGTGCTGACCTTGCTGACAATAAACCTGAGGCACCGAATACACACTTAGCTGGGTTGAGTCGACTTACGGAGTCTTTCGATTCTCAGATTGACGATGTGGCTTTCTGCGTCGAGAGACTTGGCGATCATATCGTCTACGTAGACTTCTATCTCCCGGTCCATCATGGAACTGTGTGGCCATCTGCTACCTGCCCATAGAAAGGGTTTTAAAAGGTACCCAATTGAATAGTGAATTATACCCGGGGAATCAATAAACACGCCCTGGCCTGCTTGGGTGGTTCTCATCCCTTTCAACCATGTCCAAGATTTCTTCTCAGTATCGTTAATTTCTTCATGCTCATTCCAAGTTCGAAGTACCATTTGTACAAATAAGAATCCCCTTCGTTACATGATTTCTTCTTCATATAGATAGATATAGGATCTATGGAGCAATTACTTAGAAGTACATTTTGTGCAACAGCCCTTCCTATCTGATAGAAAAGGATCCCATGATCCTGAACCGATCTTACCTGGGATCGCAAATCCCAAGTTTGTCTATGAAGAGCAGATCTAATTATATTAGTGTCTATTATTTATTTCTTCTGTGTAATACTAATAGATAGGACCTCGTTGGTAAGTGCTACAAGATCTCGTACATCGGAACCCATGGTTATGGACCCGAATCCATTAGTATGGAACATTTTCTTTTCCAAGTGAAATCCCCTAGTATATGAAAGAGTGAAAAAGTGCTTTCGTTGTTGTGGAATAAGAAGCCTTCGTATCTTAATGCATGTATTTAATTTATTCGGAGCTATTAGAGCGGGATCCACTTTTTGGGGAATATGAGTCGAAGCAATAACAAGAATCTTTCTAGTAGACCCTCTTTCACAATCCCTGGAGAGATAGTTCACGAATAGACCGAGGGATAAGTAATTCGACTCATTCACATCCAGATCATGAATGTTTGGAATCCATATTATGCAAGGAGACATTGCTTGGTCCTCTATTGTTTCTGGTGCTCAACTTACTGCTAAAGGTAGGCCTCTTCATTTTGTCTCCCCTGTTTTAAGAGATGGTAAGCCACATGCTAGTTTATTGAAGAATGAATTGGATTCAGCTGCTATGCCATGGATGAATTCTATTGTGCTTTATGTGGTTGGTGTTTTTCCTACTATTGCTAAATATGCACCGTTATATTGCTCGTGATTGGAACTTTGTGAGTAAACCTACTGTGTTTTATCATGATGATGGCTACTTCCTTGACTCATACTTAACCTACTTTCTTGTACCAGCAGCACATTCATCTCTAGATGGGCTAGGTATCGAATCCCTGCTATCAAGCGAGCAAGAAGCATTACATCCACCAAGCAAGGGTTTTGGTATGTAGTCGCTAAAGCTTATTAAAGCTTTTGGAAAGGTACATTATCGCATTAAGAAGAGACCGATAACTAGATCATTCCAAGCGAGTTAAATAACCTCTGCCCCTTACCCTTAGGGGTGAATCGTTTCGTTTCTGGTTTTAGGATAAAGCAGTCTAGATAAGAAGACCCACCCGGCTGTAACCTTCGATCTCTTCCGGCATCTGATAGTTCCGGTATACATGGTTGGAACTCAATCCTACTCCCATTTTTACGCTAGGCACTGCTATACTGGTAGCTCGGAAAGTGAAGGCAAAACTCCATCTTGATACAGAGACTCTTCTATGCGAATGTTCTTGCTTTCAAAAGACGAGTAAGGGACGGGGAGTTTCGGGAACAACCGGATTTGAAAGTTCACCCTTACCCTATAGTATAGTAGACTTTCTTTTCCCTATCTAAGCTATATCAACATAGCCAACTAGAAAAAACGAATCCGCTTGTCAATTATTGGTGTAATACTCACTCGTCAATTATTGGTATAAGAATTTTACACTGATCAGGTGGTCTCAGTCTCATCCGTGTAATAATTAGGAATTATTCTTCCAACTCGTCCCAGAATGGGCGTTATGGCAAAGAACAAGAAGAAAAGAAAAGAAGGAATTTGTCCAATAGTAACAAAGGGTGCTTCCACAGGTTGACATCCGATCCAACCTAGTAGTAAGCAATCCGCCAAAAGCAACCAAAATAGTCCTTGGTAAATCGGGCGAAAACTTGAACTACGTACATACATACTTTTAAAAAAAGGTAAAGCCAAGAGACATATAAAAACGGGTGCTATTGCGGCTACACCTCCCGATTTGTCGGGTATACTACGAAGAATGGCATAGATGGGTAAGAAATACCATTCCGGCACAATATGAGGCGGGGTGGGCATCGGATTAGCAGGTATATAATTGTCGGGATGCCCCAAAACATTAGGAGCATAAAAAATCCAAAAGGAAAAAAAGATAGCAAAAGCTACCCAACCTACTAGATCCTTTACATAAAAATAAGGGTAAAAGGCAATTTTATCCATCTCTGAATGTACACCTAATGGATTATTTGATCCATATTGATGCAATGCGGCCAGATGAAGAAGACTGGCGCCTACTAAAATAAAAGGGAGTAAATGATGAAGACTAAAAAAACGATTTAAGGTGGCATTGTCCACGGAGAAACCACCCCAAAGCCAAGTCACTATGCTATCTCCTACTACAGGTATAGCGCTAGCTAAGCTTGTAATTACTGTAGCTCCCCAAAAGCTCATCTGACCCCAAGGTAGTACGTATCCTATAAAAGCTGTCACAATCATTAATAAGAAGATTACAACTCCGAGACACCGAACAAATTCCCTAGGACTGCTATAACTCGCATGATATAGACCACGAAAAATATGAAGGTGAACCACAATGAGAAACATACTTGCCCCATTAGCATGCATATAACGGAGCAACCAGCCCCCTTCAACATCCCTCATAATGTGTTCTACGCTGTTGAAAGCTAGATCCACATGAGGTGTATAATGCATAGCTAAAAAAACGCCAGTCACTATCTGAATGACTAAACAAATCCCAGCTAACGAACCGAATCCCCACCAATAACTAATATTGCTCGGGGTTGGATAATCTATCAAATGCTGATTAAGTGTGGAAAATATGGGTTGTTTAAGAACAGAGAATCGTTGGTTTCTTATACTCATTTGCTTTGCCAAGATTCTTTCTATTGTGACAACTCTTCTTCCCCACCCCAGTCACTCCCCGTCTTCCTCCTAGACGCCACTGGTACTATTCATCTATATATGGATGACTCCTGCTTTCTCCCCAATGGAATGATCTGGACCCTTACTTGTTCTAAGTAAGCAAATAGGAATTACCTTGCGAAAGGACCTCTAAATCCGACGACCTTGGCTGAAAAGCTCCCAATTAGGTCAGTAGCTGTTTAGAGCCGAAGGAGCTCTTTTGATTATTCTAAAATATTTGGGATTCTTTAGACTACGTACTTGCCTTTAGGGGATCGAAGTTGGATGAATCTCCAGTGGTTCCTTCCATCGGCGTCATCGAACCACATTAGCAATCCAGAAGAACTGGAAGCTCGAAACGACCGGTCAAAGGAATTGAATGGGACCCCTAGAAAAGAGCGTATAAAGGGAGGGAATTCGAAAAAGTCACTCTTTCCAACCTTTTCTATCTATAGAAGTAGGTTTTTGAAAGTCAATTTGATATTTTTTTTTGCGTTGGTTTTTCCAACGAAACAAAGCACTTTATTGTCTTTCTCATTCGGAAGGCTCAGTCCCACACTCGGACTTCAATGATGGGAACAACCTCTGCACTCCGGCGCTCCAATGAACAAGAGTTCTCCGCCTTACTATATTTAGAATAGTGGTCGATCTTTCGGGAGTCACTTTCGTAACTTATTTAAAAATGTTATACCCGGTGAGATTCTATCTTTCCAAGAGTACTACCCTGTACGTAGTCTATGTCTGGAAAGCATACTTGACAGGAGATAGACGCCGGCGGTAGAGGGGTCCCCCACTTAGATTCCCGCCCCGTTAGCATCTCCGATTCGAGATAAGGGATTAGTCCGTTAGGTTTTTTCGGTCACGGAGCCGGAAAAACCGGTATCGGGATCTTTACAAAAAGCTTTCTAACGTCTTTTTTGTTTTAGCTGCGAGCAATCTACGTTTGTGATCTCGTATATTTCGATTTTCCGGCATCTTACTGACCCTCATCTTTTTGCAAAAAGCCGCTCCACGGTAGTAAAGTCTCATCTTGTGTGTTGGCTGAAGTGACAATAGTTACATTGAACCCTCGAATATGTTCGAAGATCTCAAAATGATCTTCTAGTTCCGGGGAGAATTCGCAAAACTCCGTTTCCATCGAGAATTGAATGGAGTTTTCCCGTATTTCCACCAGAGAATCTAAGAGAGACATTACTGTCGAGATTCTGACCAAAAAATGAAACATTCCATGCCCTCGGAGAGTGCTTTGTCGTGCTAGGTCATTGACATATCCTTTGTCTTTATTTGACCCCAAGAATGGATTGGATCGAAACGACTTTCCTATCGAGCCCCTGCGTGTCCGTATAAATTTCTGACCGCACGGAATCTCCATAGCCAATTTTCCATTTTGGATTATGAAATCAGAAGGTGCTGCCTTTGGTACTACTCTTATTTCACACAATCCAGGAACGTCCATAACGTTGGCGTGATTCGGTTTGAGCAACGGATCTTGACGTGAAACATCTTCGTAATGAAAATGGAGGGGAAACATGAGTTGGCTTTTCTTTTCAAATCTCTATAGCATGAGCACTGTTCCCTGCCCGCTTCAAAAGGATAGTGGTAAGAACGAGACTTTATTATACAGTAGAGTAGCCAAAGGGCTTTCAGCCATATAGCTGAAAGATCATCTTATATAAAATCCGATTGATTGAGTATTTGGAGGACTTTTTGATACATAGGGCTCTTCTCCTTTCGGATAGAAAGGCTGTTCGTTAGCCAAGTCAATTTACGTTTCAGAATCGAATTTTCGGCGCTACTCCGTTGTAAATAGGAGTCGACTGCTCTTTCTACATTGTGAGGATCCTCCACGGGGATCCCCTGCTCCTGAAGAATTTGTTGCATCAATGCAACCATTTCCTCCTTTCGGGCGGCGTAATCAGGAAATTGAGTTACGGGCGGCCCGCGCCGGGGCCTCTTCTTTGGTCTTGCCTCCTCTGATGGACCACCTGGCTGCCCATCCTCATCGTCAGGAATCAGATACGGATTCTCAAAGGATCCCGGTGGGGTACTGGACCCCCCGGGTATTCCCCCCGAACCAGATGGATAGAATTGCGCATATGCTTGCGACAACTCGTCCATGAAGAGATAGCCAAGCGCATATGCTAGCCTATATCCGAAGAGATATAGAAAAGCATATGTAAAAACTTGGAGGCTCATGGGGAGCCTCCTAAAAGCCCAATAAAAAATATAAAAATTCGTGTAAAAGTTGGTAATTCTACTTTCTAATAGAGTCGTTAGTTCCGCAGCTCTGGGATAAAATTCCATTGTTTAAATATAGATAGGCAGAGTTAACAGATAAGGCCGCCCGTTCATCAACATCAATAGGTATTTGGAAAACAAAAAAAAGTTCCCGTCCCTTTTTGGGACGTGGTAATACAAAAAGTCAAAGAACCTAGAAGGTGACCGATAGGTATAAAATCATTCTGATGGTCATATTTTAAAACTTCCTTGGCCGTGTAGAACATGGGTTAGCATTATGTCATTCTTACAAGTGATCACCCATCCAGGATTTGAAGAAGTGCTATATGAAGACTTCGAGATCAAATAGAATATGTTTCTTTCCATTCCTCGTGAGCCACTTATTTCTCCGAAACAAGAGATCAAAGTGATTTTCTTCCTTTTTCCAAATAAGTCGGCGGCCTTACACCATTGGGATACTTCGAATAAACTAGAGTACATATAGGATACACCTGTGTGAAAACCTTTTCTCAAGATATCTTCCAAACTCTTGGGATCCTTGCGTTGGATGTTGTTCCCCCGGTGTGAAAGCAGTTGATTTCGTAGTTTTAGAATTCTGCTGATCCCAAGTACTCCATACCTATCATTGCATATTAGAATATAGAAAGTAAAGAAGAAGAGGCATAACCAGAAGAATTGTGTGAAATATGTCAATTGATCCAGTTGAGGCATAAGAATGTTTGATTTTAAGTGATTCTCTCCAGACAGCTTCACTCCGTCAAGCCTCTAGAAATGGTTGGTGATTCAAGTATGCCTAGGTAGTTGGTTGGTGATTCAAGTATGCCTAGGTAGTTGGTTGTTGACCAACAACGGAATGGGACAGCTATTGCTTGCGGTTTCCTATTCTATAGCTATACCGAAGGAGACTCCTCTTTTGAGGATGCTTGGGTCCTGCAGTGGTAGAACCTCGTGAACCGGGCGTACTACTTCTCAACCTTCTGTAAACCTTTCTTCTCTATACGATATTTTTGATTCAAAGTCAAAAGCTCAAGACACGCATCCACCAGATAAGTATATAGTTCGTTTTGACCCTCAAGCCAAGGGTACGATTCCAGGTCTTCCAGTTAAGTTGTAAGCCTTAGCCTTATAGCTCGCCTAACCCGATCTTGTTGTGCTTGATTATATGTTCTAAGGGACTTAACTAGAATAGAAGAGTCGTAGGAATCAATCTCCATTAGATAGGTGAATGAGCAGACACACAGCCTTTTCACTCCCGGAAGAACGAAAAAAGGATGAATGAATGCAATGAAGCAAGCTCTTCGCCCCAAACTTCTAACTGTGTTTAACGCCATTACTCAGCTGCAATTCAACTGCTGTGTCCTAAGCTATTACCCAGCTCTTAGTAAGGGGTAAGAAAAGAAATTGCATTGCCTTTTATGACCAGTCACCAACAGCTTTTGAGCCAGGCCGATGAAAAACAACTTCCTTTTTAAGCTTAACAAAGAATACCCGTAGCGGCGATGCCTTTGCTTCTGACTCACTTCATCTGAACCTTCTTGCTACCAAACAAAAGAAGGCGTAGCACCTTTGTTTTGAAACTAGGAATCTTTGTTCTAGTAAGATGGCAGGCAAAGTCTAGCAGCATATTCTATTCCGAAAGTGCTACATCTGATTTTTGAGGAAGGCTTTTTTATTCTGTCAGTTCCTTAGTCTTGCAACGTCGCTCTTCAAACCGACACTATAGTCTATATTAAGCTTTTCAACCTTAGCATAGCATATATTATACTAAGCTCTTCGCCTCTGTGTCTATCTTAGTTACTCCAGTCTTCTTGCCTTTCTTCTTCTTCAATCAAATAAAGCAATCCCCCTATCAACAGCGTTAGCTACAGATTGGATTCAACTGGATAGCGCTTAGATGCAGGGAAGAAGGAATTAGAATAGGATAAGTAGGATAGATTAGAATAAGAATCCAATCTTTCTTCATGCTCCTTCTCAAATAAAATAAGTGCTTCCGTTTAGCTCTTCCTTCCTGGACGGTAGGAGCTTCTACCTTTATTTAATAGGTATCATCTTATTTAGACTGACTTACATCTGCCTACGACTCTCAAGCAACGAAAGGAGCTTAGGCATGCGAGTGAGTGGTAGAAGCAGGAACAACTGGTTCAGCTAACGAACTTTGACCCTTTTGATTGTACCAACCAGGCAAGCTTTAGCTTGTTTGGTTTGTGCGGCACAGGAAAGAAGAAGGAAGAGCACAAGACATAGGCTTAAGAAGACCGCGTGAAGGAAATGCTTTAACCAACGATAGGCCGTAAGGAAGAGGATCGGAGGACTTGAAGGTAAAGGCAGCAAGGTTTAGCGAAGCCATCAACCTTCGCGACTTATTTAGATTTAGGGGCCGGATTGAGCCATTTAATAGCTTCATTTCGAACTATATCCGATAGTTCGTATCCCCCTTCAACCGGCTTCAAAACTAGCTATTCTGCTGACGATTTTAGCCTTTATATATCACCCCGAATGGAGTACTCAAGTTGAACCGGGCGGAAATCTCCTTTGGAAGGGTCTGTTCGAGAACTTCACAACTTCACTCTAGGGCGATTCCAACCTCGAACATCGGGTTTCCTCTCTTTATTCAATAGAACAGTGGCCAATCTAGCGAAATCATCAATAGGTCTTCGACCTACCCCTTAAGAGAAGATCTATATATCAAAGATCTGAAAATCCCTCTACAACGGGAAAGCAGGGAAAGCCTCTACGCCCTAAAACCAGTATAGACTAAACAACCCTAGCGGGGACTTCAAGATTGGAAAAGTCCACTTTCTGAAACATGAACATTTGTACTGTAACATTTGGAGAACTATGATATTCCAATTCTTTGACTCTACACCCCTAAAACCAGTATCGTCTAACTGGAAAAGTAGCTACTTTGAAAGAGTTTCCCCACCTCGTGATTCATCATATGATGCAAAAAAGTCCATTTTGAAATAAGGTAATTGCCAGCGGGAAATGCCAGAGTAGGGGTAAAAAGAAAGGAACAACCAGATGCGCTGCCTGCTCCTGATAAGCAGATAA